GCCTATATCTTGAAATAAACAACTCACACACACTCCCTTTCCAAAAAAGATCAATACACCAATTACTACACTTAGATTTATTGGATTTGTTGCTAAAATATCGGTATTAAATCCGAAACTCCCGGCAGATGGCCAGTAGCCCAAAGAAACGAAAGAATCGGTTACCTTTTTCATATAATCTCCTCTTATAGATAGACTAAAAAATTGACAAGAGTTCTTTTTCTATCACCTTGCCCCCCCTTTTTATTCTTTTTTTTTTAATTCGAATCAAAAAATCCTCGAGTTAGAAAGTATGAACTGCCACTTTATTGTTGGAACACCTCAAAAAAAGAATTTACGTTGGACTGCGAACGGGAAGGATGAAAGCGAGTCGGTATACTAAATTCCTCATCTACAAATCAGCCCTTCCCGTAAGTTATTTTCTCAACCAATACTGATAAGATTAAACAAAAGGATTCGCAAATAAAAGTGCTAGTGCTACAACCAACCCATAAATTGTTAAAGCTTCCATAAAAGCTAAACTAAGCAATAAAGTACCTCGTATTTTTCCCTCTGCCTCGGGCTGTCTCGCGATACCCTCTACGGCTTGACCCGCAGCAGTCCCTTGACCAACTCCAGGTCCAATAGAAGCAAGCCCTACAGCTAATCCAGCAGCAATAACGGAAGCAGCAGAAATCAGTGGATTCATGATAAATTCCTCGTACCAATAAAAAGAAATGGTTAATGATACAATCAACCAATGAATTCAATTAGGACCTAATTATTCCACCGATAAGATTCATCCAGTCGAAGTAACTAAGAACTTCGAATTTAAGTAAGAATACTATTGAATCATTAGAACTACCTCGATATCTCTTTTTTCGTTTCTATCCACAGAGTTTTTGTGAATTCATCGAATTTTAGTTCTTCCATTTATTGGTTCCGAACTATTATTTCAATTCTTACGTCTTTTCTTGATTTCATCTCTTTTTTTCAACCAATTCACAGACACAACGAGATGAAAGGACCTCTATTGGAACCCCGCACACAGCGGCGGGGCAAATGAAATACTTCTTTAGTTCATATATAACAAGCAATAGCTAATATCACATATACATGTCTTTCTTCCATAACGTAAACCATTAGATTCAATCGGATTTGAGAATCAATCCCCTTTTTTTTACAACTCTCTAATATCGTAAATATCGTAATTATTTATTTTTTTGTTCCTATTTCTTTCTATCGTATATAGAGTCTTGGGCATTTCTATTCTTTAAGTAAATCATCTTGAGCCGTATATGCACTGCTTTGCACTAAGCGAAAAAGACTATTTCAATGATGGCCCTCCATAGATTCACCAATATAAGCTGCGGCTAAAGTTGCAAAAATAAGAGCTTGAATACCACTCGTAAATAATCCAAGGAACATGACAGGAATAGGAACCAATGAAGGTACTAAAGAAACAAGAACAACAACTACTAATTCATCGGCTAAGATATTCCCGAAAAGTCGAAAACTAAGCGATAACGGCTTTGTGAAATCTTCTAAGATGTTAATGGGTAAAAGGATTGGGGTTGGTTGAATATATTTCCCGAAATAACTTAATCCTTTTTTGGTAAGACCTGCGTAGAAATATGCCACGGACGTGAGTAAAGCCAAAGCAACAGTAGTATTTATATCATTCGTAGGTGCGGCTAACTCTCCATGAGGTAATTCTATTATTTTCCAAGGTAAAAGGGCTCCTGACCAATTAGAAACAAAAATAAATAAAAACATAGTTCCAATAAAAGGAACCCAGGGGCCATATTCTTCTCCAATTTGAGTTTTACTCACATCTCGAATGAATTCAAGAACATATTCGAAGAAATTCTGACCCCCAGCCGGAATGGTTTGTGGGTTCCGAACAGCTATAGTAACTGAACCTAATAAGATGGCAATTACAACCCAAGAAGTAATAAGTACTTGGCCGTGTACTTGAAAACCTCCTATTTGCCAATAGAAATGTTGGCCTACTTCCACACCGGATATATCATATAACTCTTTTAGTGTGTTGATGGAACATGATAGTACATTCATATTGCCCTCTGAAAAAAATCGAACTTAAAAAAATTATTTTGATTCAACCATCTTTTTGTCTACTTGAATCGGATATTTAGAATACCAACTCCTTTTTTAATACTAACTAATCACATAATATCCCCTGTTATTTTTATCTATTTGAAAAAATTCATAAATATAAATAATAACCGATTCCATAAATCTATCGGATTTTCGAAGGAAAAATTATTTAGCTTATTCTTATTATTAATCAAGGATTTCTTATATAGCTAGAATGGCCCTCACTAATAGCGAATACTAATTTATTAAGAATTAAGCGGATTGAAGATATAGCGTCATCGTTCGCTGGAATCGAAATATCTGCAAGATCTGGGTCACAATTTGTATCGATTAAACAAATTGTTGGAATTCCCAAAGTGATACACTCTCGCAGAGCCGTATATTCTTCATGCTGATCAATGAT